TAATGATCCAAGACCATACATATTGATAGCTCGAATTGCTATTTATTTGCTGAATAGACAGATTCATTGAAAAAATCATGACTATACTTAACAATAAAACACTATGAAAAGACCACATGCGGCGAAAAGTTTTTGTTGCCGTCGGAAAAAGAAGAAGCCCCACCCCTATTAATATAGGAACGGGAAGTGGGATGAAAGGTATGAGCCACCCGTATTGATATGTCTGTTGCATAAAAAGCTTTTTGAATTATGAATTTCCTAATTTATTGTTTCCGATTGACCGGATCTTGCCTCTTTGAAAGGAGTCAGTAAAAGTCAAGATATCGACTAAGTTAAACTAATTTAAATAGAAATTTAGAAGCTTTTCTTCTTACTTTACTTATTCTTAACTTATTATTTGATTTTTAAAATCCTTCAAATATTCAATTCAAATCAAGAAGTTAGATTTGGTCAAATGATCTAAAACAGAGTAATTCCTAATTTTTTCTCAATTTTTAAATGAAACCTACCCTGTTTAACCGGTTAATAAAAAATAAAATGAAAATGGAAGATTGGATTCTTTTTTTTTTATTATTAATATTTAATTCGACTTCTATGGTGCAGGAGATTCTATAGATATAGACTTTAATGAGAAAAAATATCAAATAAAGATACTAATTAATCGAATGAATAAAAACTATTTTACAGTTATTCTATAGAATAAAAAAATCACATATCTTCTCGTCTTTCTCTATTTCTAGTATTTCGAAAACGCGAAATATTCTTTTTATTTTATTGATGCGATTTTCATATATCTTTCCCCCCCCCCCCCCCTAGCTTTCTTTTTTTCTGAAAAGAAGAATAAAATTTAAAGTTTAAAGAAGGATTTGTTTTGAACAATAGATGTCTTTCACATCCAACTAGAACAATAAGTAATCCTTTTTATCTTAAATGGCCGTTCCAAAAAAACGTATTTCTACATCAAAAAAGCGTATTCGAAAAAATATTTGGAAAAGGAAGGGATATTGGACAGCGTTAAAAGCTTTTTCGTTAGGGAAATCTCTTTCTACAGGAAATTCAAAAAGTTTTTTTGTGCAACAAACAAATAAGTAATTAAAAATTTCAATAATCTGAATCGACTCGAAAAATGAAATTGACCCATTTCCTATTTGCTACAAAATTATGAATTTCCACTATCTATTGAGTTAAGCTAATCAATATAAAATGGGACTCTGTTGCCTCTTTTATATTTTTAAAAATAACAATTTAGCTTTTTAGTGAATTCTAAAATACTTTCTTTGTTGACAAACACATAAATACAAGGTTATCCTTCTGTTTTTGGTAGATTTTATCATTTACAAGATGGGGAGTTTTTTTCCCCATCGAACTATTTGTTAGAGTTACGATAATAAAATTTATTATTTTTCTCCTCTTTTCTCTATCTATAAAAAAGGGCTACTCTTTTAATTTGAATTGCATTTTTATTGTTTTATTGAAATTGGCTTCTTCAATCTCGACGATTATTCATTCATAAGCTATTATAAGTTCAAGACAAGCCGCTATGGTGAAATTGGTAGACACGCTGCTCTTAGGAAGCAGTGCTAGAGCATCTCGGTTCGAGTCCGAGTGGCGGCATGTCATCTTCTAAAAAAGAGAAATAGATCCTATAATGAATTCAACTCCCGATTTCCATTTAAGAGACTCTTCTTTTTTATGATATTTTCAACCTTAGAACATATATTAACTCATATTTCCCTTTCCATTGTTTCAATCGTAATTACAATTCGTTTAATAACCTTTTTTTGCGTAGATGAAATCGTACAACTGTACGATTCATCCGAAAAGGGTCTGATAGTTAGTTTTTTCTGTATAACAGGATTATTAGTTATGCGTTGGATTTATTCGGGTCATTTTCCACTAAGTGATTTATATGAATCATTAATTTTCCTTTCATGGGCTTTCTCCCTTATTCATATAGTTCCGTATTTCAAACAAAATCAAAATTATTTAAGCACAATAACCGGTTCAAGTGCTATTTTTACTCAGGGCTTTGCTACTTCCGGACTTTTAACTCAAATACACCAATCTTCAATATTAGTACCCGCTCTTCAATCCGAGTGGTTAATAATGCACGTAACTATGATGATATTGGGCTATGCGTCCCTTTTATGTGGATCATTGTTATCAGTAGCCCTTGTAGTCATTATATTTCGAAAAAACAGAAAGATTCTTTGTAAAAGTACTCTTTTATTAAAAGAGTCGTTTTTCGTTGGTGAAATTGAATACATGAATAAAATAAACCATCTTTTACAAACTACTTCCTTTTTTTCGGGTAAGAATTATTACAGATCTCAATTAATTCAACAATTGGATTATTGGAGTTCTCGGATTATTAGTCTAGGGTTTTTATTTTTAACCATAGGTATTCTGTCAGGAGCAGTATGGGCTAACGAAGCATGGGGATCCTATTGGAATTGGGATCCAAAAGAAACTTGGGCATTTATTACTTGGATCATATTCGCGATTTATTTACATACTCGAACAAATATAAACCCGCAAAGTGCAAATTCGCCAATTGTAGCGTCTATAGGCTTTCTTATAATTTGGATATGCTATTTTGGGGTTAATCTATTAGGACTAGGGCTACATAGTTATGGTTCGTTTACATTAACATCTAATTAAATTCAAGAAAGTATCTTACGAACACAACACATTTACATTACAGTACATATAAAAACGGTACATATAAAAAATTTTACGCGAATGCGCACGAACCATGCGAATCAATACAATATTTGATTTATGTGGTTCGTGCCCATATGGGGTTCAAATTAATTTTTTTTAGCTTCGCTTATAAAATTTGCGAGAAGAAAAAGTTCTCATTTTTCATTCTACAACTTTTTCATTGTAAAGTGAATGGTTTTAAAATCATAATCAATAGCAAAACTATTTAGAAAAAGAATTAGATAGGATAACTTCAACCTTGTCAACCGATAGTGACAGAACGAAATCCGGGTACATACCAATACCTAGTACGGGTAAAAAGAGAGAAATCGAAAGAAATAACTCTCGCGGTCCAGAATCAAAAAAATAAGAGTTTGGGACGTTAAAAAGCTTATATCCATAGAACATCTGACGTGACATAGATAATGAATAAATAGGAGTTAATATCATTCCAATTGCCATTACAAAAGTAATTAATATTTTGGGCATTAAAAAATATTTGTGACTGGTTATTATTCCAAAAAATACTATCAATTCAGCAACAAAGCCACTCATACCCGGTAATGCAAGGGAAGCCATCGCAAAGCTACTAAACATCGTGAATATTTTTGGCATTGTGATAGCTATTCCGCCCATTTCGTCAAGATAAAGAAGGCGTGTTCTATCATAAGTTGTCCCTGCCAAGAAAAAAAGTGCAGCACCAATAAATCCATGAGAGATTATTTGTAAAATAGCTCCATTGAGTCCTGTATCAGTTATAGAACCAATTCCGATAATTAGGAAACCCATATGAGATACAGAAGAATAGGCTATTCTTTTTTTTAAATTCCGTTGGCCAAGAGATGTTGAAGCTGCATAAATGATTTGGATTGCGCCTACTATCACTAACCAAGGGGAAAATATATAATGGGCATGAGATAATAATTCTATATTGATCCGAGCCAGTCCATACGCTCCCATTTTTAATAAGATTCCGGCTAGAAGCATACAAGTACTGTAATGTGCTTCTCCGTGGGTATCTGGTAACCATGTATGTAGGGGTATAATCGGCGATTTGACAGCAAAAGCAATAAAAAACCCAATATAAAATATTATTTCTAAGACCGCAGGATACGACCGATTAGTTGATGTTTCAAAATTTAATGTTGGTTCATTAGAACCATATAAACCTATACCCAGAACTCCCAGTAGGAGAAAAATGGAGCCCCCTGCCGTGTACAAAATAAATTTTGTAGCCGAGTAGAGACGTTTCTTTCCCCCCCACATGGATAGAAGTAGATAAACGGGAATTAATTCTAACTCCCACATGAGAAAAAAAAGTAAAAGGTTACGAGAAGAAAATGATCCTATTTGACCACTGTACATTGCTAACATCAGGAAATGAAATAATCGAGAATCTCGAGTAACAGGCCAAGCCGATAAAGTAGCTAAGGTCGTGATGAATCCCGTTAGTAAAATGGGTCCTATAGAAAGTCCATCTATTCCCAATCTCCAATGGAAATCAAAAAAGCGGATCCATTTATAATCCTCCAATAGTTGGATTAATGGATCGTCTGGTTGGAAATGATAACAGAATGTATAGGCCGTTAGAAGGAGTTCCAAAATACATATACATATAGTATACCATCTAACGACCTTATTTCCCCTATGGGGGAGAAAGAAAATTAAGGAACCCGCGGATATTGGCAAAACTACAATTATTGTTAACCAGGGAAAAAAATTCGTGGTAAAGACAAGATACATTTGGACCAGAAAAACCCGTGCTCAAAAATAAAAATATATTGAGCACGGGTCTTGTCGGTAAAAAAAAAAGAAAATGGATTCAAGTAGAGTTTATTGGAACGTATCAATAAGCTAGACCCATACTGCGAGTTGTTTCAGCCCCTAAATAAACCCGAACACTCAAGAAATCCGTTGGGCAGGCGGATTCACATCTTTTACAACCAACGCAGTCTTCCGTTCTTGGAGCCGAAGCTATTTGTTTAGCTTTACATCCGTCCCAAGGTATCATTTCTAATACATCGGTCGGGCAGGCTCGGACACATTGAGTACATCCTATACATGTATCATAAATCTTTACTGAATGTGACATCGGATCTATACATTTTTAAACGTCATAAATTTTCGACCCAGTAAGTTTATAAACTAAACCTATATTTAGATACCAGGTAAATCAACAAGTTATCAGAACTTTTCCTTCTGGACTGCTTTATTATAAAAGGAAGGGCCAAAATACTTTGATTTCTTATGTTTTTTTTTGTTTTTTTTTTGCAGAGAAGATTATACCTTAAATTTGAATTTCTTTAGGAATATTCGAATTCCTATGATTAATACTACTTATTCAACAAATTTGATTGGTTAATACGAGTAGATTTTCGATTACGATAAATTGATGAAACAATAGCCAGCCCAATGGCTGCTTCAGCGGCTGCAATGGCTATAACAAAAATGGAGAAAATATCTCCCCTTAATTGACGATTATCAAAAAAATCAGAAAACGTTACAAAATTAATATTAACTGCATTCAATATAAGTTCAAGACACATAAGGGCTCTAACCATATTTCGACTTGTGATCAATCCATAGATACCGATAGAAAATAAATAGGCACTCAAAACAAGTACATGTTCGAGCATCATTAAGCAACTCCTTAGCAATCTCATTCATTTCAATCTAAATAACAATTCAATTGATTTGGTTGAATCACATATAACAAACATGGAATATTTTAATTGCTTATTTTTTATTGACGAGCTACAGCAATTGCACCTATTAAAGCAACTAAAAGGATTATTGAAATGAGTTCAAATGGAAGAAAAAAATCCGTTGATAAATGAATTCCAATTTGTTGACTATTGCTTATCAAATCTTGTTCTAGAACCTGGTTTGATCTTGTAGTCCAAATAATCCCGTACCATGACGTATCTGGAATAGTAGTAATTAGTGAAATAAAAAGACTTGTACAAACCACTGAAGTAACCCCATCCCCAACAGTCCAAAGGCGAGAATCTTTGTAATATTCTGAACCACTCATGAACATCACAGCAAAAAGAATTAAAACATTTACAGCCCCTACGTAAATAAGTAGTTGCGCAGCAGCTACAAAATAAGAACTCAATAGAATATAGAATAAGGATATACAAACAAGAACCAATCCTAACGAAAAGGCAGAATAAATTGGATTGGGAAGTAATACCACTCCTAGACCTCCTAAGATCAGACCCGATCCCAGAAAGAATAAAATAAAATCATGCATTGGCCCAGGTAAATCCATAAAAAAAAAAAAAAATCGAAATATTTCATGATTTTATTGACCTGACCAGGAAAAAAGAAGTAACTCCTTTTTTTTTATGTTTATGATACTTCTTAACTTAAACTTAATAACTTAATTAAAATTAAATAAATATTAAATAAATGAAAATTGAATAGGTGCGGGTGCGTTGATGTATATAGTGTTATTGGAGCCCTATCATTCAATATCTGGAAGAAGAGTTTGAAAATATATATTACTCTAATATAAATATAGAAATCTATTTTGAATCCAAATAAAATGACAAGTTTAAACAACTTTTGGATTGATCAAGGAAAGCCTTATTTTTCTAGATCCAAACTAAACCTTAATTTCATTTATTTAATTTTTTTTTATTATTTAATTATTAATTTAAATAATAAATTTTTAATTGAATTATTAATTGGGGATTTTTTTGAATTGAGAGGTTTAACTATTTTTTATTTGAGGTGAATTCGAAATTGTGCGAATTGTGTAATCATCAATTACTGACGTTGGTAATCGACCCAAAGCAATTTGATTATAATTCAATTCGTGACGATCATAACTCGAAAGTTCGTATTCTTCAGTCATTGATAAACAATTGGTTGGACAATACTCAACGCAATTACCACAAAATATACAGATTCCAAAATCAATACTGTAATTAAACAATCGTTTCTTTCGAATATCACTTTCCAATTTCCAATCTACAACGGGTAGATCTATAGGACATACACGAACACATACTTCACAAGCAATGCATTTATCAAATTCAAAATGGATTCGTCCTCGGAAACGTTCCGACGTGATTAGTTTTTCGTAGGGATATTGAATAGTTATAGGTAAACGATTCGCGTGAGACAGGGTAATCGTGAAACCTTGACCTATGTATCGGGCAGCTCGTATTGTTTGTTGACCATAATTCGTGAATTCAGTTAACATGGGGAACATATCGTGAATGTGTATAAAGAATAAAATTGTAGGCTTGTTTCTTTCTCTTGTTTGCGATAAGTGGTCAATATAGAATATTGTAATTCTTTACAGTGAAAGAAGTTGGGACGAAGTTGTTAATAATAGATTACCTAGAGAAATGGGTAAAAGAAATTTCCATCCAAGATTTAAGAGTTGGTCTATTCTCAACCTTGGTAAAGTCCATCTTGTTGCAATAGGAATGAACAAGAACAAATAAGTTTTAGCTAATGTAATAAAGATGCTGATTATTGTTCCAAAAACTTTACCTACTTTATTAAAATTTATGTCAAAAATGTTAGGAACGAATAGGTATGGAATAGAAAGATTCCAACCTCCTAAGTAAAGAACTGTTACAAAGAATGAAGAAACTAGTAGATTCAGATATGAAGCAACGTAAAATAAACCAAATTTTATACCTGAATATTCTGTTTGATAACCTGCCACTAATTCTTCTTCTGCTTCTGGTAAATCAAAAGGTAATCTCTCACACTCGGCTAGAGAAGAAATTAGGAAAATGAGAAACCCTATAGGTTGGCGCCACAAATTCCACCCCCAAAAACCATATTTTGACTGCGCTTCAACTATATCAACTGTACTTGAACTGTTAGATAATCATAGTCGATTAGAACATCGCTGTTCTTATCACTATTACAGAACCGTACATGAGATTTTCATCTCATACGGCTCCTCAAAGGTCACAAATAAATCTAAGGACATTAAATTATTATTTATCTTTATCTTGATATTTTGTTTTGTAGGATAGAGTCAAAACTTATCCTAGTTCCCCAAATTAGACCAACGGAATTCTGTTTGCTATATTTTATATTAAAATCAAATATATATATTAATATTATAAATAAATAAAAAAAAAAGGTGCTTCTGAATTAATCTCATCTTTTAATTTTAGGAATGTTATTTTTGCTTGTTGATCAATAACTTAACTTAATCCTTGAATAAAACACTTTTTGTAACAACATCATAGAGGTATTTCAACCTATTATTTTCAATTACGAAAAAGAATTTGACGTCCCATTAATTTATGAATCATGCCAAGAGTTCTCTCTTTCTAACTAACGAAAAGATATAGGAAAAGGGGATCTTTTTTTATTATTATTATTTTATTGTTATTCTATTTTATTTCGTTCCTATTCTACTTTCTCATAAAGGGATATTAATCAAAATAAAAGATTACTTCGTTCTTGATAGTTATTTACTTAATCGGTGGATAGGGGCATACTCTAGGCCGGAATCGTGGGTAGTACTTCTTGATCATTTCTACTAACTTAAAGTCCCAATTCGAATTCCATTTATGTACAGAAATATCCTCTTGAATAATTTAGAGAATATCCATTACTAATCCTTTGTGTATTTTGGTCTTTCTAACCATCCACTCAATTTTGTTCAACCTCCCGTTTAAACCCGCTTCAAGTGATGATAACTAAGCAACCAATCTTGGGGTAAGCGGTCTCTACTGCTTATATTTACTTTTAATTAATAATTCATTCTTGTACATAGGAAATGAGACTTAATCTTTTTACTGCAAATTTGTAAGCCGTTTTCTTTCACTCATATAACTATCTGCTTTAGTTCATCAACCCAAATGATGACTAAAAAAGATGAAAAACATTTATTTAACCCTCTTCCCAGAAATTAGAAAGAAAAGAACTAGGAACTATTTTGTATTTCACCTAATTAGACGTCCCCGAATCACACGTAGAGATATTGATAATACACATAAAGTTAATGGTATTTCATAACTAATTGATTGAGCAGCAGCACGTAGACCACCTAAAAAGGAATATTTATTATTTGATCCATATCCCGACATAAGAAGTCCAACAGGAGCAATGCTTGAAATAGCGATCCATAAAAAAACACCAATACCAAGATCGGCTAGAATAAGGTGGTATCCAAAAGGAATTACTGAATAACTTAGTAAAATAGATATGACTGCCACGGATGGTCCGATACTAAATAAACGACCATCTCCTCTAGATGGAAGAAGGTTCTCTTTGAAAAGTAGTTTTGTACCATCTGCTAGAGCTTGAAGAATTCCTAAGGGACCCGCGTATTCAGGCCCAATACGTTGTTGTATTCCTGCAGATATTTCTCTTTCTAACCAAACAATTACGAGTACGCCTATTGTGATTCCTAATACAAGAGTAAAAATCGGAACAAGTATCCATATAATCCCATAGACCTCTTTTAAGGATTCTAATCTGGAAAAAGAATTGATAGCTTGTATTTCGGTTGTATCAATTATCATTTTTAACGATCAACTTCTCCCATAATGATATCTATGCTACCTAATATCGTCATAATATCAGCCAATTTCATTCTTTTAACTAACTGAGGAAGAATTTGCAAATTGATAAAACCGGGTGGACGAATTTTCCATCTCCAAGGAAAAACACTCTGATCCCCTATCAGAAAAATTCCCAATTCCCCTTTTGGGGCTTCAACTCTCACATAAAGTTCTTGTTTCGCCAATTCAAAGGTTGGAGAGGGTTTTTTACTAATAAATCGATATTCAAAATCATTCCATTCGGAATCTTTTACTCTATCAAAATCAAAACGTCGTATTTCTAAATTCTCGTAGGGCCCTCCTGGAATTCCTTCCAGAGCCTGTTGTATAATTTTTATGGATTCTGTCATTTCGCCGATTCGTACTAAATAACGAGCTAATGAATCCCCTTCTTTTTGCCATTGAACTTCCCAATCAAATTCATCGTAACACTCATAATGATCAACTTTACGAAGATCCCATTGGATTCCGGAAGCCCGTAGCATTGGTCCCGATAAACCCCAATTTAGTGCTTCTTCTCCTCGAATAATGCCCACGCCTTCAACTCGTTCTAAAAAAATGGGATTCCGTGTAATAAGCTTTTTATATTCAGCAACCCCAGTTAAAAAGTAATCACAAAAATCCAAACATTTATCTATCCAGCCATACGGTAGATCAGCAGCTACTCCTCCGATCCGAAAATAGTTATGCATCATTCGCATACCAGTAGCAGCTTCGAATAGGTCATATATCAATTCCCTTTCTCGAAAAATATAGAAGAAAGGGGTTTGTGCACCAATATCTGCCATAAAAGGGCCAAGCCATAACAAATGGGAAGCTATACGACTCAACTCCAACATAATGACTCTGATATAACTAGCTCTTTTGGGTACTTGAATATTTCCTAATTGTTCGGGCCCGTTTACTGTTATTGCTTCTGTGAACATAGTAGCTAAATAATCCCAACGTGTTACATAGGGCAAATATTGTATAATTGTTCGATTTTCCGCAATTTTTTCCATCCCCCTGTGTAAATAACCTAATATAGGTTCACAGTCAATAACATCTTCACCATCTAGAGTAACAATGAGTCGAAGAACACCATGCATTGATGGGTGTTGAGGCCCCATATTGACTATCATAAGGTCTTTTCTTGTAGCTGGTACAGTCATAAGTTTTTTACCCATTCATTCTTCCATGAATTCCTGAAAGTGAAAAGAAGTTTATCCAAATAAAAAATAAAAGAATACCTAAAACGATTCTTCCAATTAACGAGTTTTTCTCTCTCTAATACTCAACTGACCAATTAATTCTTTATAACGTACTCTATTTTTTTTTGCCAAATAAGCCAACATCCGTTGACGTTTTCCTAAAATTTTTCGCAAACCTCTCTGAGATAAATAGTCTTTTTTGTGCACTTCCAAATGTGAAGTAAGTCTCCGTATCTTATTGGTAAAACTGAATACTTGAAATTCAACCGACCCCCTTCTTTCTTTTTCAGAAATAACTGAAATGAATGCATTTTTTACCATAAAAGATTTTCCCTCTTCCACCTTTACAGATATGGATTTTACTGATAAGTAATAATAATGCTAGTAATTTTAATGTGTTATATACAATAATCTGAATTTCTTGCTAAATTGAATTTATTTATGAACTCCTAATTTTATCAACTCATATTAATCCATCCAGGTTTCAATTTCATTTTATTCTGAAAAAGAAAGAAGGGGGTTCGTTTTTGCATGGCATAATTTAGACCTAAAATGAAGAAGATTCTGTTAATTGATTTGTAGGTCTAATTGATACCTCAGCGGCTTTAGTCTTCGTATCATATATTAGAATGGCACGGAAGACGGTGCGTGTGAATCTCTTTACTTTCATATACCCCGTAGGGTATAGCATATATAGGAAAAATGGACTATCAACGACTTTGCAACCGGGGATACGGATGTATCCTTAACATACTGAAACGACTGCCGTTATTTGTATCAAACCAATAGCGATTCATACAAGCTAAATCTTCTAATCGATAATTAGGCCAAAGAAAAAATTTTAATTGAATTAATTCATTCTTTTCTTTATCAGGGTGGTTCCCTTTATCCAAAGATTGACTGCAGTTGTTCTCAGTACAAAATATTGGATTTTTCTTCCTATTCTTTGAATTGAAAGAAATTAGAATTCTCAACTCTCTACGATGTCTATGCGATAAAATGGTTTCGGGAACAAGCAAATCAAAACCATTCTTATCAACATGGGGTTGTTCTCTATATCCTTGATTTGTTTGGTTCTTACTCTTATGAACCAACGAAATACCTAAGGTTTGATACATAATAAATTGTCCATCATTTTTTACAGACAGACGCGTGGGTTCGATAATAAGGACCCCCCTTTTGATCAATTCTGCAAGACTTAAATTCTTCTGAATCAGCATTATATCCAAACTCATTTCTCTTCTTTGAATCGAGGATATAGTAATTTTTCGTGGATTTATCAGCCTAAGCAGGAGACAGTATATTTTTATATTATTGATCATTCTTTCATTCAAAACATCGCCCCATCTCAATTGAAAAAGTAAATAGCGTTTTAGGAATAAATCTAGTTCTGCTCCTGTATTACTTTTGTTTTTTTTCTTTCTTGCATAAGGATCTTCAATATCTTTTTCGTTGTTTGTTGAAGGACCAGATTCAAGATTCCCTTGTTTTTGTACATTTGATCTAAGATCTTTTTTCCATTCTTTTTGTTGATTCTTTAGTTTTTTATTTGAAACACATTCCCCTTTTTGGTTTCCTTCGATGTTTTTCTTTTCACTAAGAGCATTTTCATTTAGATTCAAATTAAAAAGAAGGACTTCACTTGGTATAACCCACGGTTTCATTTTATATAGATTATAAGATAGAACAAATTCGGGGAAGAACCAAAGTCCTAGGGTTGAGATGGGACGATTTCGTATTTCTTCATTCATTCCCATCCAAAAAAAACCTTTTTGGGGATTTGGTAAATTGATTTGGAGCTTTGGCGTAAGCGTAAAATAAACAAGGCCCTTATTATCAATTTTATCAATTATTTGATAATTGTTAGTATCAATCTTAGTATTTTGATTACTCGTGGTATCGATTTTGATACAGGACTCAATAGTGACTTTTTGTCTAAGATCAAAATGGAGAATTTTCCAATCACAATATTTTCTATTGGGATTTTTTTCCATATATCTAATATCGGCATAATTATTAATAGGGATACCCCTCCATATATCAAAAAAATTCTGTTTATGTGTGTTGGAATTATAAGAATTTTTTTCGTTCTTATTTAATTGTACTTGAAAGCTTGATTTAGAAATAGATGAGTCCCTCTTATTTTCATAATTCAAATTAATACATTTATACGATAAAAGATCATATCTATAGTTTTTTTGAAAATTATCTTTTTTATTCAATAAGTAATATATTTCCGAATTCCTAGAATTCCCCCTTTTTTTTGACTGAATTTTTTCATATGAATTCCACTTGGGATTTTTATTTTTATGACGTAGATTAACTTGATTTCTCCACTTTTGTGGTATTAATCCAGACCATTTAATAGGAGATAAATCGTATTGATAATGCCCTTTTAACCAGTTTTTCCATTCATTCATTTCAGAATTCGTAAGTTTCTTATGACTTAATTTAGAATGAAGTAGTCCTTGTGTTTCAAAGGAATCCATTATTTCAGCTTTAATAAAAAAAGACATTCCGTGATATTGAAAAACAGATCTTAATTTATACAAGTTACTAACTTGGATTTGTGATAATTTGTAAAATACATATGCTTGTGACAAATATGATAAATCACAAAAACTATCTAAATTTGTTCTATTTCTACTACTATTAATTGATCTTTTTAGAGTTGAAATAGTTGAAATAAAATGAATTGTATTTTTCTTTTTTCTATTAATAAGTCTTTCTTGATTTGCTTCATTAATGGGTTTATCCGTCATTTTTTTTATCGATTCAAGAAGAAATTGTGTATTGAGTCTGGGAATATTAACAATAGATAAAAATATATCTATGTATATTCTTTCGAGGCAAATTTTTATAAAGCAATCTAATTGAGAGATTAATCGGACATTTCTTCTTTTTAATAGTTGCCAAATATTTGTTGTCGATTCGCACCTTTTAGCATTATAACTTTTTTCAGTAGGACTAATATATACTCCTGATGGGGTTATTTTTGTTTTTTCTTTTGTAATTCTTTCTATTTGATTTCGAATTGTGCTTGTTCTACCAGTTAGATCATTCTTTTTTGTCAGTGAAGAATTTGTCCAATTTTGAGATTGAAGTAGACTAAATGATTCATGAATTATTTGATTGCCGAGTCTAGATTCTTTTTCGTTTTTAATCTCATTAGATTCAGATACTTTTCTTAAGCTAAATAAGAGAATTGGGTTGAATTTAAAAAGTCCTTTTTTTATTATTTTTCTAAATAAAAAACTTTCGATAATGCATTTTTTTATTTCTTTTGAAACTAATTTTGGTTTTCCTTTTAAAACTCTTAGAGCTAATATCTTTAATTTGCCAATTTTTGTTTGTAGTTCCTTAAAAACGGGCTTAAAAAAGGAATATCGTTTTCTGGGAGAACCAAAAGGAAGTTCAGTTTCCATTCCCCAAACTGTTAAAAAACAAAAATCATCTTTTTGTTTTTTCTTTTTGATTAGATTTCTATCAGAGTGTCGTAATTTAGATTTGTGCCAAGGTTTCAGGTAGAAAGGAAATAGGATTTTTATCTGAATACCATCTGTCAACCAATTTCTCGGAAATTCTTTTTCCGATAATTGGACACCATTATAGGTACATTTAACATGCATTTCTTGATTCAATTCCAGTATATCCTCAGACCATTCGGGAAATTGCAATAATAACATACGTCCAATATTTTTGGTTATTATCAATGAAGGCAATACAATATATTTTCTAAGAATCGATTGAGTTATTAACATTAATCCCCTTATTACTTGCGCCAATGGAATGTTATCCCATGCCTCCGCTATCTCTATCCGCGTTTGTTCCTTTCTTATACTGTCCTCTTTTTTGTTTTTCTCTTCTTTTTTTGTTTCTTCGTCTATATACTCCACAATTTCGGATTCTACCCCCTTGCTTTTCCACTTTCTAAAAATAACTTTAACGATTTCTGATATATCAAACGAGAAGTGGTGGGGGCTTTTGATTCTATCCGAAAAAAGGGGAGAGTGCGCGTTTGCTTGAAACAGTTCCCAAATTACAATTTTACGCCTTTGAGCGCGCATAGAACCTTTAATTATTCCTCGCCGAAAGTCCGATTGTTGTGAATAGCGTAGCAAAGCCACTTCGTTTCTCGGATCTGTAGGATTACTACCAGTATTAGAGTCAGTATTCTCGTTGTTAGGAGTAAAAATCACTACATATTTGGCTTTTCTTGATCGAATTTGATGGTCGATTGGAACGTTTTCTTGATATTCTCCTAATTGTTGTTCTAACTCGGTGATTAATTTGTATGACCATCGAGGGACTTTTTTACTGATTTCTTTTATTCCAATAGATTCTTTAATAGATTCCTTTGGAATCTTTTGACTATTAGTATGGATTTTAATGATATTCAATAAAAATTTGAAAAATCTTTCCTTTTTTTTATTCCATTTTAGTTGGCTATCAAATTCACCAGTTAAAGGTAAAAAATTTTCCTGTTCTATTATAAATAGTTTTTTATCAAATGCATCTGTTTTCTGCTCAAATTCTTGGTAATCGGGATCTGGAAAAAG